ATGAATGATTTGAAACTATCTGGATCAGAAATAATACTTCCTTATAATTTGCTAGCTGAAAAACTAGTCTTAGGGAGTATTTTAACAATTCCTGAAGCAATACTAATAGTTAGTGAGAAATTACCTATTGAAGCTTTTTATTTAGATAAACACCAAATTATTTATAAAGCATTATTAATACTATATGCCGAAGGAAAAACAATTGATTATATCAATTTAGTTACTTGGGTTCAAGATAATGGATTTTTAATAAAAATTGGGGGAGCAAAAGTTCTTTTAGAGCTTTTAACCCAAATAAATAATTTAAGTAATTTAGAAGAGTATATCGCATTAATTTATGAAAAACATATCAGAAGATCATTAATTAGACTTGGTGAAGAAATTATTGAAGCTGGTTATTTAACTGAAGTCCCATTAGAAACTATTTTTACAAAAATTGAACATAATTTTTTTGTTATCTCAGAGAACAAACCAGCTAAGCATTTAGTCAGTGTCGAACAAGGCTTAAGACAAATCTTAGCAGAAATTGAAAAAGGTTTAAAAATTCCACAATCTCCAGGGTTAAAAACAGCCTTTATAGGGCTAGATATAATAACTCAAGGGTTTCAAAAATCTGATCTGATTATTATCGCTGGTCGACCTTCAATGGGAAAAACAGCTTTTGCTTTTAACATAGCTAAAAATATTGCTGATTGTAATAATACTGGGGTTATTTTTTTTAGTCTCGAGATGACTCGTCAACAATTATTGTATCGATTATTAGCTTCTGAAGCTGAAATAACAAATACCCGATTACGGTCTTCCCGAATCAAAGAAACCGAATGGAAAAGGATAAATGTTATTATTAATAAATTATCAAAATTAAAGCTATTCATAGATGATACCCCTAATTTATCTGTAGGAGAAATTAAATTAAAACTAAAAACTATTAATTTTGAATCATCAGAACAAATTAATTTGATTGTTATTGACTATTTACAACTTTTAGAAGGGATAGATCAAAATGTAAATCGGGCGCAAGAAGTCTCCAAAATTACTCGAGCTTTAAAAAAACTAGCAAGAGATTTAAATATTCCTATTATTGTTTTATCCCAATTGAGTAGGAACGTTGAAAGTCGTGTAAATAAAAGACCAATTTTAGCTGATTTAAGAGAAAGTGGCTGTTTACACATTCGCTCTGGGGAGACTTTATTAAGTAGGTTCCGCTCCAACAAAAATTCTCGTTCCAGTTTTTGTTGGAGCGGAAATTCACTTTCTAAACAAGTAATTATAAACGTAAAATTTACTGGTCAAAAACCTATTTTTAGAATAAAAACCAGTTTGGGTTGGTCAATACTATTAAGTAGTAACCATAAAATTCTAACAAATGATGGATGGAAAAAAGTTGATCAATTGTCTAAAATTAATTATACGAGTGTTAAATTGTTATTAATACATTCTACATTAGTTAATATTAACCCTACTGACTCTTTTTTAACATGGGAAAAGATCACAAAAATACAGTATGCTAAATTAGCACCCGTTTATGATCTACAAATTTCAAAGTTTTCAAATTATTTAACAAACCATTTAATTATCCATAATTCTATTGAACAAGATGCAGATATGGTTATTATGTTATACAGAGACGAATATTATATAAAAGATACGATAGAAAAGAATATAATCGAAATTATTGTTGCTAAACATAGAAATGGCCCTATTGGAACAACAAAGTTAATATTCGATCCTCAATATCTACGCTTTTTTAATTCAGAAGATTTAATGTAATTCTGGATTAATGATTACATTAAATCTTTTTTATTTAAAAAAACCCTTTTCAAGTTAAGACAATAGAACCTTTTTTAATAAGAAGATAAATACTGGAAATAATAAATTGACTTGGCAAAATAATTTGGTTTATAATTAATAATTAATACTAGTCCTATAAGGTCTATAGGCGTCCTTAGTTCAGATGGTAGAACATAGGTCTCCAAAACCTAGTGTCGAGGGTTCAAGTCCTTCAGGACGCGTTATAAAAAACTAGAAATTTTCTATTGTAGATAAAACTTTAAAATCATTAACTTCAAAAACAATAACTATGAAATATGGGAAAAAAAGTTACAAGTATAATAAAATTAGCTTTGCCCGCCGGCAAAGCTGCTCCTGCACCTCCCGTAGGTCCAGCTCTTAGTCAACATGGTGTCAATATTGCAGCTTTTTGTAAAGAATACAATGCAAGAACCGCGGATCAAAGTGGTTTAATTATTCCAGTCGAAATATCAGTTTTTGAAGATAGGTCTTATACTTTTATATTAAAGACTCCACCAGCCTCAGTTTTATTGGTTAAATCAGTTAAAATAAAAAAAGGAGCCTCAGAACCGAATAAACAAATAGTAGGATCAATTAGTACTGCTGAGTTAAAAAAAATAGCCGAAATAAAGCTACCAGATTTAAACACAAAAAATCTAGAAAGCGCTTTTAAGATTATTGCTGGAACTGCAAAAAACATGGGTATTGAAATTCTTGACTAAAAAATAAATAAACATTAAAAAATAAATTAAAAAGCTCATGAAGAAATTGAACAAACGAACAAGAATCAATCGTCAAAAAGTAAAAAACCGGTTATACCAAAAGGAAGAAGCGATTACTTTATTGAAAGAAACAACAAATGCTAAATTTGTTGAATCTATTGAAGCCCATATCGCTTTATCAATCGATCCGAAATATAGCGACCAACAACTACGAAGTACTTTAATTTTACCTAAAGGAACTGGAAAAACAAAACGGATAGCAGTATTAATGCCATTAGAAGCAACTACACAAGAATATAAGGATTTAGCCGATGTCATTGGTTCTGATGATTTAATTGACTCAATTACGAAAGGAAAGATTGATTTCGATATTCTTATAGCAACTCCAGATATGATGCCTAAATTAGCTAAACTAGGTAAAATTTTAGGCCCAAAAGGATTAATGCCTTCTCCAAAAGCTGGTACAGTGACGACGGATATAGAATTAACATTAACAGAATTTAAAAAAGGAAAATTAGAATATAGAGCTGATAAGGCAGGAATTGTTCATTTGGTTATTGGAAAAAGTAATTTCAGTAACTCTGATTTATTGGAAAATTTAATTGCTGTCTATACATCAATAGAAAATAATAAGCCTCCCGGCGTAAAAGGTCGATATTTCAAGACTTTCCATATTTGTGGTACTATGGGACCTTCAATTGAAATTGATGTTTCTGAGCTAAAATTTTGAATCTCTACTTAAAAATATATCCTTTATTAAACGAATAAAAGAAATAAAAACAATATAAAATTATGACTGAAAAAATCTCGAATTTGATTGATGAATTAAAAACGTTAACATTACTAGAGGCTGCTGACTTAGTGAAAGTTATAGAAGAAACCTTTAATGTAGATGCTTCTACTAGTGGAGGTGTTATGATGATGAGTGGTGGAGCAACAGTGCCTGACGATTCAAGTTTAGCAGAGGAAAAAACAGAATATGATTTAAGCTTAGATGAGGTTCCTAAAGATAAAAAAATTTCTATATTAAAAGTTGTTAGGACTGTTACAGAATTTGGTTTAAAAGAAGCAAAAGAAGTAGTAGAAAATACACCCAAAATATTAAAAGAAGGGTTGACGAAAGCCGCAGCTGAAGAAGCAAAAAAACTATTAGAAGATGCAGGTGCTACAGTAACTTTAAAATGATTACTCGTTTAAATAGATAAAGTAACGAGAGGATTCAATTATTTGAATCCTCTCGTTACTTTATCTATTTAAACGAGTAACCGTTTTTAAATTAAAATAACTCTTCTTCTGCGTGTGATTCTATTACACAGTTTGCCGTTGGATAAGCTACACAGGTAAGTATAAATCCTTCAGCAATTTGATCATCATCTAAGAAAGATTGTTCTTTTTGATCAACCTCACCTTCTTTTAATATTCCTGTACACGATGAACAAGCACCAGCACGGCAGGAATAAGGTAGGTTCAATCCTTGATCTTCAGTTGCGTCTAAAATATACTGATCATCAGCACAATTAATAGTCTTATCAATTTTTTCTTCTTTATTCACGATTTTTATTTTATATATAGCCATAAGGCGCAATTTATAGTAAAAAAATATGTAGAGATATTACAAGCAAAATTTATTTATATATAAATAATAATATAACCTATTATATAGTATAAATTGATATAATTGTCAAGGGTTTACTTTTGGTTAATATTTATAGTAAGAAAGTCAAAAACTTGTTCAAATTAATTAGGAGCTTATAATAAATGGCATTACCGTGGTATCGTGTTCATACTGTAGTTCTTAATGATCCAGGTAGATTAATTGCAGTACATATAATGCACACAGGACTAGTTGCGGGCTGGGCTGGTTCAATGGCTTTATATGAATTATCTATTTTTGATTTTTCAGACCCAATTTTAAACCCAATGTGGCGTCAAGGTATGTTCGTTATGCCTTTCATGACCCGCTTAGGTGTCTCAGACTCGTGGACAGGATGGGATATAGCTGGTGAAAAATCTGAGCCTATTGTAACTTTGTGGTGTTATGAAGGTGTAGCTTATAGCCATATTATACTTTCTGGGCTTTGTTTTTTAGCTGCAGTTTGGCACTGGGTATATTGGGATCTGGAATTATTCCGTGACCCGCGAACGGGTGAGCCATCTTTAGATTTACCAAAAATTTTTGGTATCCATTTATTTTTATCTGGTCTGTTATGTTTTTGTTTTGGTGCATTTCATGTTACTGGGTTTTTTGGTCCTGGTGTTTGGGTTTCAGATGCTTATGGTTTAACAGGTCAAGTTCAACCTGTATCGCCTTCGTGGGGACCAGAAGGTTTTAACCCATTTAACCCTGGTGGTATTGCTTCACACCATATAGCAGCAGGGAGTTTTGGGGTTTTAGCAGGGGGCTTTCATTTGACATTACGTCCCCCCCAACGTCTATATCGAGCTTTAAGAATGGGGAATATTGAAACTGTACTATCAAGTAGTATTGCAGCAGTTTTTTTTGCAGCATTTATCACTTCAGGGACTATGTGGTATGGTTCAGCAACAACTCCAATAGAATTATTTGGTCCTACAAGATATCAATGGGATAGTGGTTATTTCCAACAAGAAATCGAGCGTCGTGTTGAAACATCATTGAATGAAGGTTTATCTGATAGTGAAGCTTGGTCAAGTCTTCCTGATAAATTAGCTTTCTATGACTATATTGGAAATAATCCAGCCAAAGGTGGTTTATTCAGGTCAGGGCCAATGAATAAAGGGGATGGAATAGCTGAAGCTTGGTTAGGTCACCCCATTTTTAGAGATCGAGAAGGACGAGAATTAGCTGTGCGTCGTATGCCAGCGTTTTTCGAAACTTTCCCTGTTATCCTAATAGATAAGGATGGTATTATTCGAGCGGATATACCATTTAGAAGAGCTGAATCTAAATATAGCATAGAACAAGTAGGTGTTAATGTGAGTTTTTATGGTGGTAAGTTAAATGGTCAATCTTTTAAAGACGCTCCAACCGTTAAGAAGTTTGCCCGTAAGGCTCAACTGGGTGAAGTTTTTGAATTTGATAGAACAAGTTTAGAATCTGATGGTGTCTTTAGAAGTAGTCCTCGTGGGTGGTATACATTTGGTCATTTAAATTTGGCTTTATTATTCTTTTTAGGGCATCTATGGCATGGTTCACGTACTATATTCCGTGATGTATTTACTGGTATTGGATCAGAAGTTACCGAACAAGTAGAATTTGGTGCATTCCAAAAATTAGGTGATGAAACAACACGTAAACAAGGTGTAGTATAATTGACTTTAAATTTTTAAAAACTTACAAGGAAAAAAAATATGGGCATTGATTTTTCGCAAGTATCACAACCCTCACTCGTGTATTCAACTTTACTAATAGGAACATTAATGGTTCTATTTTTTGCTGTCTTCTTTCGTGATCCACCTAAAGTCTTAAAAGAGTAATTCAGTTTATATTTTCTTTTTGCTATCTACAATAATACTTATTGTAGATAGCAAAAAGAAAATATAAAATATTAACGTATGACTGCTTTAATCCTCATGTTCTTCAAAAGGATCTCTTAAAAATTTTGAACCCGGACCAAATGCTGTATAAGTGGAGTAAGCTGTTATTCCGACTAATAAACTAGAGACAAAAATCACTAAAATTGTGGATGTTTCCATAGTTTTTTGTTTATTTTATTTTATAATTATTATGCTAGCAAGAAATTGTTATTAACTAATTTAAATTTTAAATTTATGGCTTTCAAGACAAAATTGGGTGATATTTTACGTCCCTTAAATTCTGAATATGGAAAAGTAGCACCAGGTTGGTCTACCACACTAATTATGGGTATAGCTATGTTATTATTTCTAGTTTTTTTACTAATTATTTTACAGATATATAATTCATCATTAATTTTAAAAGATGTAGATGTTGATTGGCAAAGTTTAGGTAGTTAGTATAATTTTGACCTAATTGTTATTATAATAACGTAATTATGATTAGGTCAAACTATACTAACTACTCAATCCACCATAAAAGCTTAAAAAGGTACTGCTTACTAAAAAATAGTAAAGATTTAAGATAAGGGTTGCAATTTTGTTTGGGCAGGAAGATCCGTATATTTACCTACGAAATTTTCAAAGGTTTTTCCATCAATCGTTTCTATTTGGGTTAATAGCGTTGCTAATTGATCTAATAATAATCGATTTCTTTCTAATATAATACAAGCTTTTTCAAAGCCATCTTCTATAATTTCAATAATTTGTATATCAATTTGATCTGCGATGTCTAAAAAACAATCTGGTCGAGTTTGTAAACGACGGCCAAAAAAGATTGTAGGTTTTGGTAACTCCATAGCCATAGGAGTTAAACTCGACATGCCAAATCTTGTGACCATCTGTCTCGCTATAGAATTTACTTGAAAAAAATCATTACTAGCACCATTAGTTATTTCCATTTTACCAAAAATAACTTTTTCTGCGGCTCTACCACCAAGTGTTCCTATTAATCTTGAAGATAATTGTCCTCTTGTCATAAGAGGTTGTTCATCAGGTGTAAACCAAGTTAATCCTTGAGCTCGACCACGTGGGATTAACGTGACTTTTTGAACATCATCATGATATTTCAATAACGTCCCAGCTAGAGCATGACCAACTTCATGATAAGCTACTAATCTTTTATTTTTTGAATCATTTAAAAGAACGCCTTCTAACCCAGCAACAATTCTTTCTATAGCGGTATAAATTTGTTTTATCGTTATAGTTTCTAAATTAGCACGCGCAGTTAATATTGCAGCCTCATTAAGAATATTAGCTAAATCAGCTCCCGAAAATCCAGCTGTACGTTGTGCAATGTATTTAAGGGAAGTTTTCGAATCTATATTTTTATTTCGGCTATGGACTTTCAAAATTTCTATACGTCCATAAATATCTGGTAAATATATTGTTATTTGTCTATCGAAACGCCCCGGACGTAGCAAGGCAGAATCTAATACATCTGCTCTATTTGTCGCTGCAATAACAATTATACCACTAGTTGGCTTGAACCCATCCATTTCTGTTAAAATTTGATTTAATGTCTGTTCTCGTTCATCATTTGTTCCACCTACACCTGTTCCTCTTTGACGCCCAATCGCGTCAATTTCATCAATGAATAAAATACAAGGAGAATTACGTTCAGCAGTTTCAAATAAATCTCGAACCCTGGAAGCTCCAATACCCACAAACATTTCCACAAATTCAGAACCTGAAATACTAATAAATGGTACGCCTGCTTCACCCGCAATCGCTTTCGCTAATAATGTCTTTCCAGTTCCAGGGGGTCCAACTATTATTACCCCTTTTGGTGGATTAGCGCCAACTGCTGTAAATAATTGTGGCATTTTAAGGAAAGAAACGAATTCTTCAAATTCCTGTTTAGCTTCATCAATACCAGCCACATCGCTAAATGACACACCGGTATCAGCATCCAATTGAATTTTAGCACGAGCTTTACGCAAATTACTGAAAAAATCATAATTACTACCTTCAGAAAATAAAAGTCGGAAAATTAATAAGCCAATAAAAGGTATTAAAAGAGCACTTAAAATTGACCATCCTGAATCAAAAACAACATTAGGGTGAGATGTGAAGTCAATCTTAAATTCTTTTAATTTTAAAATTAAAGATGAATTTCTAATTGGAATTTTTACTCCAACATGTTTTAATGTTTGATCAAGAGTATCAAAAACAGCAATTTCTGCATTTTCGTATAAATCAACTTTATTTATATCACCATTTTCTAAAGAAGTTATAAATTGGTCAAAGGAGACCATTTCCCCTGGGTGACTATCTCGATAATTGATTAAATTACTAGTTAAATCTAGAAAATCATCCCATTTAAAATAAATAAATCCTGCAATTACTATTAAGCCAATCAATACTGTATAAAAAATTTTTGGAAATTCAAATTTCATAAAATCTTCTCCTTATTAATCATACTTACACATATATATATTTTTTTCTTTTTTGTTGTATGTTACATATTAATAACATAAATTTATAAAATAAACAACTTAAAGAATGTTGAAAGTTTTACGCTAATTTACCTAGAACACACATATTATATATGTATATAACTATTATTTAATGTAATATAAGTAAACATATTATTTATGGCAGATATAGACAAAGGATCAAAAGTACGTATACTAAGAAAAGAGTCATATTGGTTTAATGATATTGGAACTGTGGTTGTTGTTGAGAAAACGACTTCAACTTATCCAGTTTTAGTTAGATTTACAAAAGTCAATTATAGTGGGACAAACACAGCGAATTTCAAGCCAGATGAACTAATAATAATTTAATTATAAATAACTGTTTTCTAGTTTATTTAAATAAACTAGAAAACAGTTATTTATAATTAAATAGTTCTACTGAAACTCCAGGTGAAACTTCTAAGATCGATAAAGTATTAATAATTTTTTTAGAATCAGAATAAATATCTATAATTTTTTTATATCGACGAATTTCAAATTGTTCACGAGAATCTTTATTTACATGAGGAGATCGTAAAACACAATAGGATCTTTTTTTTGTTGGAAAGGAAACAGGGCCTGCAATATTCATTATTGATTCCTCAGTACTTAACGCGTCCAGGATATATTTACAGCAATTAGTTAAAATAATATGATTAAAAGATTTTAGAGTTATACGTATTTTTTCTTTTGGCATATAAAGAGTAATTATTTAAGAATTTTTGAAACAACACCAGCACCAATAGTACGTCCACCTTCCCGAATGGCGAATCTCATACCTTCTTCAATCGCAATTAAAGAAATTAGACCAGCCGTCATTTTAATACGATCACCGGGCATAACCATTACGGATTCTGAACCATCATCAGCCGTAAACTGTAAAATTTGTCCTGTAACATCAGTTGTTCGAACATAAAATTGAGGTCTATAACCAGTAAAGAAAGGTGTATGACGCCCACCTTCTTCTTTTTTTAAGATATAAACTTCAGATTCAAATTCATTATGTGGAGTTATCGTTCCAGGCTTTGATAAAACCATTCCACGTTCAATTTCATTCTTCTGTAGGCCACGCAATAAAATACCCACATTATCTCCTGCAACACCTTCGTCCAAAGTTTTTTGGAACATTTCAACTCCAGTTACGGTAGTTGATTTAGTATCACCTAGTCCAACTAATTCAACTGTCTCTCCTACTTTCACAATCCCACGATCAATTTTCCCTGTAGCTACTGTACCACGACCAGTAATTGAAAAAACATCTTCAATTGCCATTAGAAATGTTTTATCAATATCCCTAATTGGAGTTGGTATATAATTATCGATAGATTCCATTAAATCATAGATTTTATCTACCCATTTATTATCACCTTTTTGTAAACTAGGTTCACTAGATATTGCATCTAAAGCCTGTAACGCTGAACCAGTGACTATCGGTATATCATCACCAGGAAAATCATAATTAGATAAAAGTTCTCGTACTTCAAGTTCAACAAGCTCAACTAACTCAAGATCATCAACTTGATCTTCTTTATTTAAAAAGACCACAATATGAGGTACACCTACTTGTTTAGATAATAGAATATGTTCACGTGTTTGTGGCATAGGACCATCAGCAGCAGAAACAACTAAAATTGCTCCATCCATTTGAGCAGCACCTGTGATCATATTTTTAACGTAATCCGCGTGACCAGGACAATCCACATGAGCATAATGACGTTTTTCCGTCTCGTATTCCACATGTGCCGTATTTATTGTAATCCCACGAGCACGTTCCTCAGGCGCAGCATCAATATCTTCGTATTTTTTTGCAGCTGAATCACCAGCTAATGATAATACAGCGGTTATTGCAGCTGTTAAAGTTGTTTTTCCATGATCAACATGCCCAATTGTCCCAATATTAATATGTGGTTTTGTACGATCAAATTTTTCACGAGCCATAAATTTAGATCTCCTTTCTATTTTTTTTTTTACTTTTGGCGATTAATTAACTTTTAATTAATTAAAATTTATGAACGAAAATGAGCAAAAGCTTTATTTGATTTAGCCATCCGATGAGTTTCTTCTTTTTTGCGGATTGAGTTCCCAAATCCTTTAGAAGCCTCTATTATTTCATTAGCTAATTTTATTGCGATAGTTTTTCCAGAACGTGCTCTCGCAAAGTGAATAATCCAGCATAGTCCTAAATTGACTCCTCGGAATTTCTTTACTTCAATAGGGACTTGATAAGTGGACCCTCCAACACGTTTTGCTTTTATTTTAACAGCAGGGCTGACATTTTTAATGGCTTTTTCAAAAATTTTTAATGGGTTAGTGTCAGTTTTTTGTTTTATAATGTCAAAAGCTTCATAAATAATTTTTTGTGCTATTGTTTTTTTTCCACTTTTTAATAATTTTAAAACCATTAAATTAATTAAATAACTATTATAAATGGGATCGGGTTTTGGAAATTTTCTTTTTTTATTTGTTCGACGTGACATAAATTAAAAATTAATAGTTTTTATTTGATTGGTTTTTTTATTCCATATTTCGAGCGACCCTGACGTCGATCTTTTACTCCAATTGTATCAAGAGTTCCACGAATTATATGATATCGTACACCCGGTAAATCCTTTACACGCCCTCCTCGTAGTAAAACTACAGAATGTTCTTGTAAATTATGTCCGATACCAGGAATGTACGCTGTTACTTCAAACCCAGAAGTTAACCTAACACGAGCAACCTTTCTTATTGCAGAATTTGGCTTTTTTGGAGTTATTGTATGAACTTTTGTACAAACCCCACGACGTTGTGGACAATTTTTTAATGCAGGAGATTTTGTTCGTGGTTGAACCTTTTTGCGACGAACACGAATTAATTGTTGTATAGTTGGCATATTTTAAAATAGAAAGTAATAGTTTATTTATTTTATTTAACTGTAACAATTGAATTTTAGTTTTAATCTTCGAGTTTATATTTTTTCATAAATCTTTCAACCCTTCCTTCAGTATCTATTATTCTTTGAGAACCTGTATAAAAAGGATGATTACCAGACCAAATATCAACATATAATTCGGGTTTTGTTGATCCAACAATCATAATTAATTGTCCATCATAATAAACTTTTGTATTATCAAACCATTTTGGGTGAATATTAGGTTTAGGCATAAAAAAATTAAAAAAAAGTATACATATTTATATATTATATTCTATTAATTATCGTTTTGAATATTGGGAAGCTTTTCTAGCTTTTTTTAATCCATATTTACGACGTTCTTTAATTCTTGCATCTCGTTTTAAAAACCCTTCACATTTTAAAATAGGTCTAAAAGTAACTTTATTTATTTTACAAAGAGCCCTTGCAACTCCTAATTTTATAGAATCTGCTTGACCTGTTAAGCCACCACCTTTTACATTCGCGATAATTTTATATTTTTTTTCTAAATTTACCTTTTTCAAAGGTAAATTTATATCATTTAAGTAGGTAAAATTTTGTTGAAAATAATTTTCACCTGAACCACCATTAACTTCAAAATTTTGATGAGAACTCGATTCGGAGAATGGAACTAAATATACAATTGCTGTTGCTTCTTTTTTTCTCCCAATGGCGTATATATATGGCTTTTCATTATTTTTTTTCATAAATCTAAGTTTTGTTTTAGAATTTGATGACTTTGTTCTTGTTTAATTTGTTGAGCTAAATGGGGATGTTTTACGTCGCGGTATACTCTTAAATTATTAAAGGTTTTTCGACCTAGACGATTCTTAGGGAGCATTCCTTTAATAGCTTTTTCAATAATTCGTTCTGGTAGACGTAATTTTAATTTTTCAAAACTTTCGACTGTTTTTCCACCAGGACGACCAGAATGACGAAAATAAAGTTTTTGAGTTACTTTTTTCCCACTAACTTTTATTTTATCTGCATTTATTACTATGACATAACTACCAACATTTTTTGATGGAGTACATATCGCTTGATTTTTTCCAATTAACAAGCTCGAGACTTGTGTCGCTAATCTCCCTAAAGGCATATCTTTAGCATCAACAACACACCAATTGTATGTAGTAATACTTTTGGGGGAAATAAATGTATCTTTCATATTATTACTATTAAATTTTACGATAAAGTTGATTATATTAATAAATATTTTATAAGAAAAAATTAACTATTTATGAATTGGCAATTTAGCAAAAGTAGTAATTTTGTCATTTATCTCTTTAAGAGATACAGCTCCTAAACCATTTAGGTTTGCTAAATCCTTAGAATCTACTTGTAATAGATCATTAACATTGTTAATGTTTAGCTTTATTAAAGCGTTAATTACGCGTTTTGATAAACCGAACTCTTCTAATGTTTGAGCTTTTACGCTTTTTCTCTCTAAATTTTTCTCTACCCTTTTATTACCTGAATTACGAATTTTATTTATATTTGCTCTTTTGGTCTCCGTCTTAATGTCCTGAGATTCTATGAGTGTTTCCATAGGGTTACTATCTAAAGTGTTAGTAGAATCATCAATACCCAAATTTTTACCGTCAATATTTTCAGAATCAGAAGGGCTTTTAACAAGGTGCTTTTCGCTTAATTTTTTATAATTTTTAGAACTAGCTTTTTTTGTTAAATCCTTAGTTTTTATATCATCTGTATCGATAATTTTTCCTTTTACCTTTTTATAAAACAAAATTTTTTGAAAACTTAATACCATTGCTGCTAATCTATTCCCAGCTATCATAAGAGCTTGATGAGGTAAAAGTGCCCCATTAGTATAGATCTCAATATGTAATTCCTCATTTTTGTTTTTAGTAGCCTGAGAAAATGGTTCAGGATCTTGAGAGATTGATTCTATATAAGAATTTACTTTCAAAACTGGAGTAAAATTAGAATCCACATTGATAAAATTTCCAGTACCTTCTGTTTCCCTATTTTGAGGAAGTGAATAAACTTTTCTAGGCTCAATTCTTACCTCTAGCTCAACAAGAGCTTTTTCACAAACTGTCAGTATATGACTTCTTGGATTAATGATAGTCACACCCTTTGGAAGTACTAAAGAGCTAGCAGTAACTATAGCTGGTCCGTATACTTTTATCCTACCGTAACAAGATTTATAAGAAGAATTTTTAATAACCACTTCCTTTAAATTTAATATAATTTCAAGTAAATCTTCACGGACTCCTTGCATATTAGAAAATTCATCATTAACCCCTGCAAATCGAACGCCACTAATTTTAGATTCAAATAAACTTGAAAGTAATGAACGTCTAATCATATTAGCTAATGTAGCACCTTCACCTCCCTCTAGGGGTGTAAAAAGAAAATGCCCATAATACTCCCCAGGAGTTAATAAGTTCATTTCAATGCACTTGCATTTTAGACTCGTCATTTTAATTCCTCCCTAGAGTTAAAATTACTAAAAAACTTTTTATAATAAAACAATTTTAAAACTATAGCCATTTTTTTTATTGCTAAATAATTTATCTCAAGTATTTTCATAGCTTTCTTTTTTTATAATTTAGCTATAAAATTTTTTATCTTAAACTCTTCGACGTTTAGGTGGACGACAACCATTATAAGGTATAAAGGTATCATCTTTGATAGACACAATACGGATTCCCTTTTGATGTGCTGCTCTAATAGCTGGTTCTCGACCGGGTCCAGCTCCTTTAACGACAACTTCTACTCTATTGAGTTTATGTTCATCTCGAGCCTTTAAAGTGGCTTTTTCCGCAGCTTTTTGTGCAGCAAATGGAGTCCCTTTGCGAGATCCTTTAAAATCGACGGTACCCGAAGATGCCCAAGAGAGGGTGTTCCCGTTTAAGTCGCTTATTGTTACAATTGTATTATTAAAACTTGCGTGGACATGCATTATACCTGTCTTAATATCTAGATTATTTTTTTTTTTCATTCTAAGTATTACTCATATCATTATTTTTTATTTACTTTTTCTTCCCTGCGACAGTTTTTTTGCCCCCTCGTTTTGTTCTACCATTTGTTCTTGTCCGTTGACCACGCACAGGCAAACCTACTCGATGTCGTCGTCCTTTAATAGAGCCATTTTCCATTAAGCGCTTTATATTTAACTGCCTGTAACGGACCAAATCCCCTTCAAGGCGATCCTGTTTTTCTAATACTCTTCGAAGATTACTTATATCTTCATCGGATAAATCTTTTGTTCGGACACCTAATTCATCTACTTTGGTTAAACCTGCATTTTTTAAAATTTCTTTCGCACGTGATAAACCAATCCCATAGATTGCAGTTAAGGCATATTTAATTTTTTTATTATTTGCTAAGTCTCTCCCAAGAATTCGAACCATAATTAAGTATCTCCTTTTCTTTTTACTGTAATTATCCTTGTCTTTGTTTATGTTTCAGGTTTACACATATAACTTGAACGCGACCATGGCGACGAATAATTCTACATTTTTCACATATTTTTTTTACAGAAGGTCGAACTTTCATGATTTTTAAATTTTAAATTTTTAAATTTTACACAAACTCTTATAATATATCTTCGGCATTTAATAAGCTTTGAACCTTTCTAAAAGTATCAATTAAAACATTAACCAAAATAAGTTGGGACGTTAACCCAAAACCACGCAAATTTAAATTATTAATTGGTAATAAATATTCTAATCCATTAAGTAAAATAAGAACCATTATGAGAAAACTAGCATTTATGTATGTTAATCGTTTAATAGTTATTGATAAATAATTTTGGGTAGAGATTCCTGGGTTAATACCTTTTACAGAAACAGAATTTTTGCGGAATTGTTCAGCAATATCTGTTGGGTCTAAAAGTATTGTAGAATAAAATGATGTAAAAAAAAAAACAAGTAAGCCATAACCAATCCAATAAAGTATATTTACACTTTTTAATATAAGATTTTCAGAAATTATATTTAGAATAGGAAAAAGTTGAGCATTAGTTAATTGTATATAAAATAATTTTGCCGCAGAAGATAAAAGGACCATAACTGACGATGTAAAAACTAATGGCATTACTCCTGCTTGATTAACTCGAAGGGGTAAATTACTATTATCCCATAATGAGGTTTTACTTAGGTTTCGTAATAATTGGCTTGCTGAAACTAATGGGATTTTAACCATTGCTTCATTTATATAAATACATCCAATTGTTGTAAGTAGAAAAATTAAACTTAAAAAAAAAATAATTAAAATATTTTGATGCACTAACGAGAATGCCATAGCTTTAAGCTGATCAGGAAAATTAGAAACAATGTTAAAGCAAATTAATAAAGAAGAACCATTTCCAACACCGTCTTTGGTAATTACTTCACTAAACCATAATATAATCATTGAACCAGCAATTAGACAAAGACTTATCTGGGTTAAAACTAAAAAGTTCCAGTTAAAAATTAATGAACGAAAGCTGTACGTTGTAAAAATACTTTCTAAAAGTGCACAAAAAAATGTTAAATATCTTGTATAATCTGTTAATTTACGTCGCCCATATTCTCCTTCTTCTTTTTGTAATTTTAGAAGAGAAGGATTAATAGTGGTCAAAAGCTGTAGTATTATTGAAGCATTAATATTAGGTAATATTCCCAAACTTAAGATTCCTACTGAAGAAGTTCCTCCCCCTGAAAAAGTGTTTAAAATTGCAGTAACAGCTGTTGTTGAATTATTTGACCCTACTACGGGAGAAAATGTTTTTATATCTACGTAAGGTAAAGGTATAAAGCTACCAATTCGTACCAAAGTAAGCAAACTAATCGTTAACAAAAAACGTTTTCGGAGAGATTGAGGGGTTTTAACTTTTAATTGTAAATTCATAATTATATGTATAAATTAATTAGTAAATTTGTTTCTAACAAATACTTTATTTTACTATCAATTGCTCTAGTGAAATTTGTCGCTTTTTTAGTACCTCGTTTACCGTACTTAAACTTTTTAAGCTAACAATTGTAGCACGAGCATTATTTAAGGCATTATTAGAGCCAAGTTGTTTCGATAAAATATTTTTAATTCCGGCAAGTTCTAATACAATTCTAACTGAACCACCAGCAATAACGCCTGTGCCAGGAACGGCAGGGCGAACAAAAACTTTGGAGCCCCCAGCGATTCCAAGTACAGCATGTGGAATCGTCTTTCCTTCAGAGATAGGGACAGTTATTAAATTCTTTCTAGCATCTGTCTCTGCTTTTTTTATAGCAGTACTAACTTCTTCAGCTTTTCCAATCCCGACTCCAACATTCTGTATCATGTCCCCCACAACAACTGTAGCACGAAAACTTATTTTTTTTCCACCTTTCACTACTTTTGAAACACGAGAAACCTTAACAACTCTTTGTTCCCAAGAGATCTTTTTATCTGATATGGTCATAAGGGTCCTACACCTATATTATATAGTAAAATTAAAAAAAAACTAGAAATTTAATCCAACTAACCGAGCTCCTTCAGCAAGCTCTTTTATTCTACCATGATAAGGGTTTTTCCCTCTATCAAAAATTATCTCTTTGATATTTTTTGCTAATAGTCTTGTACCAATAACTTCTCCCACAACTTTGGCCGCTAATTTTGTCGCAGTTTTGTTGCATTTTGCTTTTATTTCAATCTCTAATGTTGAACAACTAGCTATTGTTTTGGAACATGAATCTGATGAATCATCAATAACTTGAGCGTAAATATGTTTATTTGAACGATAGATCGTTAAACGCGGCTTAATATCAGTACCTTTAAATCGTTTTTTATTTCGTTTTCCCATATTATTTCCCTGATTTTCCTACTTTACGTTTAATAATTTCACCTTTATATAAAATACCTTTACCTTTATAAGGTTCAGGAGGTCGTTTATCTCTTATAGTTGCAGCTAATTGACCTACGAGTTCTTTATTAAAGCCTGAAATAATGATACCTCCATTTTTTTCCACTTTAATATCAATTCCTGTAGGAATTTTTATTGAAACTGGATGACTATAACCTAAATTTAATATTAAATTATTATCAATAACTTGAGCCCGATACCCTACTCCTTGGAGTTGTAGCCCTCGTTCAAATTTTTCTGAAACTCCAATAACCATATTATTGATTAGAGTTCTTGTTAAACCATATAATTGGTTGGAAATTTTTGTGCCATCGCTCTTTTTTAAATAGATAATATCGTCAATTATTTGAATTGATAGGAGACCTGAAATTTGTCTAAATAGCTTACCATGTGGTCCTGAAACCTCAACCATTTGTTCATTCACTTTAACTTGAACATTGGCTGGTACAACTATTGGTGATTTTCCGATTCTTGACATATAAATTTAACCTTTTATTACCAAATATAACAAATAACTTCACCGCCAACACCTAATTTTTTTGCTTTATTATTAGTTAAAATCCCTTTAGATGTAGATAAAATAGCTATACCTAAATTACTTACCACAGTTGGTAAATTTTTATTCCCAACATAAATTCTTAATCCAGGTTTACTTATTCTTTTCAATTCAGTTATGATTGGTTGTCGTTTTTGACTATAGTATTTCAAACAAAGTAGTAAATATTTTTTATTAGCGATTTCAATTTCCTCAAAACTTGTAATATATCCCTCATCTTTTAAGATTTGTGACATCGATAAAGTTATTTTAGTCTTTAGTACCTGAACAATTTGATGTCGAACTAAATTTGCATTCCTAATACGAGTCAACATATCGGCAATTATATCTGTAGTCACTCTGTAATACTCCTTTTTTTAATCCGTTAATGGAAAACCAAATTCTTTAAGAAGAACTATCCCTTCATTTCTTGTTTTTGCTGTGGTTACGATAGAAATATTAAGGCCCTTCATTTGCTCAATTTTATCATAACTAATTTCGGGAAAAATTAATTGTTCACGTATCCCAAAATTATAATTTCCAGCACGATCAAAACCTTTTGCACTTAAGCCCCTAAAATCTCTAATTCTTGGTAACACAAGATGAACCAATTTCTCTAAAAACGCATACATTTTACTGTTTCGAAGAGTTACAGTAATGCCTAGAGTCATTTCTTCACGTACTTTAAACCCTGCAATAGACTTTTTTGCTTTTGTTAATACTGGTTGTTGTCCAGTAATTAGCCGTATTTCATCGATTGACCTTTGCAACGATTTTGTATTTTGACCATCAATCCCTAATCCTTGATTTATTTGTATTTTAATTAATTTAGGAACTTGATGTTTATTTGTATACTTAAATTGTTCCATTAACCGAGGAAATATTGAATCCTTATAAAGGAGCTTCAAATTTTTTTGTACAATTTCATTGTTACTTTTCATAAACTATGACTCCTTATAACGTTCTACATTGGATCTATGAATTGGAAATTCCCTTCTCTCAATTCTTCCAGGTTTCCCTTGAGAAGGTTTTATATGCTTCACCTTTATATTAATACCTTTAATAACAACTTGATTATAACGTTTTATTACTCTATCTATAACACCTTCTTGGCCTTTGCTTCGTCCGGAAATAATTTTTACTTTTTCACCTGATCTTAATTGTCGAAATTTTGTCATTTAAATAACCTCAGGAGCTAATGAAACAATTTTAGTAAAATCTTTATCGCGAATTTCACGTGCAATTGGGCCAAAAATCCTCGTTCCTTTTGGATTTTTATCAACATTAATAATGACAGCAGCATTATCATCAAACCTAATACTCGTACCATCTTTTCGTGAAATTGTCTTCTTTGTTCGAATTACCACTGCTTTAACAATATCAGAGCGCTTTGTTAACATATTTGGGGTTGCTTCTTTGACAACACCAATGATAATATCACCTAGTTTAGCATAACGACGACGACCACCTAGTACCCGAATGCACATAATTTTTTTCGCGCCTGTATTATCTGCGACTGTTAAATAAGTTTGTGGTTGTATCATAATAAATTTTTAGAACTTTGATTACCTATTACTGCTTTATTTACTATTGTTTTTACTACCCAACGTTTTTTCTTGCTTAGGGGTCTGCTCTCTTCAATTAATACTTCATCTCCACTAGTGCATTTATCAAACTCATCATGGGCTAAATAACGTTTTGTCCGAACTATTACTTTAGAGTAAAAAGGATGTTTATAACGGTACTCAACAGCAATAACAATACTTTTTTGCATTTTATTACTTATTACAATTCCAAGTCTCTGTTGTTTTCCCATAAAATCTTATTCTGTAATATTTTTCATTAAAACTTTTTTATTACTTTTCTGAATCATTAATAGTTGCCCTAATCTATGTTTTAGATGGATAAATTGATGAGGCTTGAAAGGTTGTCTTGTTCCACGATACAGACGTAATTGAAATAATTGTTTTTTCACGCTTGCGATTTCGTTTTCTAAATCATTAGAACTTAAATTTTTTAAGTCTTCAATTTTGGGTAAACTCATAATGTATTTATTTCTTTAATTATTTCGTAAGAAATCGTGTTTTGATTGGTAATTTATAAGAAGCAATTTTCATAGCTTCTTTTGCCAGTGTTAAAGGTACACCACTCAATTCAAATAAAATAGTTCCAGGTTTGACAATAGCAACCCAATACTCTACTGAACCTTTTCCTGACCCCATTCTTGATTCTGCTGCTCTAGCAGTAACAGGCTTATCAGGAAAGATAGTGATCCAAAGTTTACCACCACGCTTTGTATATCTGGTAATTGTTCGTCGAGTAGCCTCAATTTGGCGTGAAGTTAACCAAGTTGGCTCTAATGCTTGGATAGCATATTCCCCAAAATTAATTTTATTACCTCGACAGGCTTTTCCTCTTAATCGCCCACGATGTTGTTTTCTAAATTTTGTCTTCTTTGGACTAAGCATTTTTTTTATTTGTTATTAAATAGATTTTTTTGCTACTACTTCAGTTTTAAAAAGCCATATTTTAATACCTAAAATTCCATAAATAGTTTGGGCTGTTTTATAACAATAATCAATATCAGCACGTAAGGTTTGAAGTGGCACTCGTCCTTCGCGAACCCATTCAGTTCGAGCAATTTCAGCACCATTTAGTCTACCAGCGATTTGAATTTTAATCCCATTTAATTGAGGAACAGTCCTATAACGCTGAAGGATTTCTCGTATACATTTCCTAAAAGAAATTCGTTCTTCTAACTTTTTAACTAATAAATCAACTAAAATAATTGCTTCTGTATAGGGCTCTTTAACTTCTACAACATTAATTAATACTTTTTCAATTTTTAAAAGTTTGCTAAGTTTTTTATCTAAAGTACGCAATGTGGAACCAGAATTCCCCACAATTTTTGCTGGAACGACAGATTGAATTTCAATGTAAATCTTTTTTCTCTGCCAATTTCTTTTAATTATAATTTTTGTAATTCCTGAATAAACAACTTTATTCGAAATTAAAATTTCGGAAATGTATGCTCTGATTGAATAATCTTCTTTCAAAAAATGACTGTATGAACTTGACTCACTATACCAGAATGATTGATCTTCTTGCACAATGCCTAGTCGAAAGCCCAGAGGATGTGTCTTATGTCCCATAAACTAGTAGTGTTTTATTAGATTAGTTTTAAATAGTTTTTAGTTTCAAAATATTACTTAGCAGTTTCTAAAATTATAGTAATATGGCAAGTTGGTTTGCGGATTTGATAGCCTCTTCCTTGAGCACGGGGTCTAAATCTTTTTAGTACTGGACCTTGATTAGCAAATACCGTTTTTATCTTTAAATTTTCTTTACTTAGACCAATATTTTTTTCTGCATTAGCAGCCGCAGAATTTAAAGCTTGCCAAATTGGGCCACAAGCTCTATAAGGCATAAATTGTAATATCATTAAAGCTTCTAAATAGGAACGACCACGAATCTGATTTAAAACACGTCTAGCTTTAGTTGAGGAGATTCGAATATATTTGCTTACAGATTTGGCTGTTTCTTTGTTTTCCATTTTTTAGCTAACATTTCTTGAAATTTATTTTTTTTTTGCTCTTCTATCACTACTTTTTATATGGGAACGAAAGTTTCTAGTTGGTACGAATTCCCCAAGTTTATGTCCAATAAGCTGATCAGAAATAAAAAGGGGATAATGTTCTTTCCCCGTATATACCCCAATTGTATGACCAATCATTATCGGAATAATTGTGGATGAACGAGACCAGGTTTTGATAACCTCTTTTTTTCCTGTTTTATTTAATTTTTCAACTTTTTGTAATAAATGGTAAGCGATAAAAGGACCTTTACGAAATGATCTTGGCATAATTTAGGGTTCCTATTCAAAAAATAATTTTAAAAACAAGTAATATTAAGGTCTTGGACGAATTATATAGATATCACTATATTTTTCCTTTTTTCTGGTTTTAACACCAAGAGCTGCTTTTCCCCAAGGGGTATAGGCTTTAGGACGTCCAATTGTAGCACGGCCTTCACCGCCACCATGTGGATGATCGCAGGGATTCATAACAGAACCTCGAACAGTTGGCCGAATCCCTAACCAACGTTTACGTCCTGCTTTTCCTAATTTAATATTATTATAATCCCTATTACTTACAATACCAATTGTAGCATAGCAATTTTTAGGTACAAGTCTAATTTCTTTTGACGGTAGACGTAATGTAACATAATTATTTTCTTTAGCTAAAATCCGAGCAAATGCTCCAGCTGCTCTAACAATTTGTCCACCTTTATTTTGTGATAACTCCACATTATGAATTAAAGTTCCCAAAGGAATTTTATCTAAAGGTAAAGCATTTCCAATCTTGATGGAAGCTGTTGGACCTGATATGATAGAAGTACCAATTTTTAAAGAATCAGGACATAGGATATATCTTTTGTCCCCATTATTATAGTGAATTAATGCAATTCTAGCATTACGATTAGGGTCGTATTCAATAGAGAATACTTGTCCTTCAATATTATGATTTTCACGCTTGAAATCTATACGACGGTATTGGCGCTTATGCCCTCCTCCATGGTGGCGAGTTGTAATCAAACCTTGATTATTACGACCTTTTTTTCTATGATTATTTGTCGTTAATTTTTTTTCTGGTTTTTTTTTAGTAATATCATTAAAAGAAGAAAAAACTGTGTTCCTAGTTCCAACGGTATAAACCTTACAAATACGAATAGACATAAGTTTTATTCCTTTTCTATTTTTTTATTTTGAATTTAATACTTTTTGTTCTTTTTCTTTAGTAAAGAAATTAATTGTATTTTCTTTTACTAATTTAACCATTATTTTTTTATAACGGGGTCGCACACCTGGAAATTTACCCCCAGTACGTTTTTTAGGGGGAAGATTACAACTATTAACTTTGATAACTTTTACATCAAATAAGAATTCTATTGCAGTTTTTATGTCACTTTTTGTTATTTTAGGGTCAACCAAAAATGCATATTGATTATTCTCTACTAGCATATCTGTTTTATCGGTCAAAAGAGGATATTTAATTAAATCTATAATTGTATTAAGATCTATTTGTGCCATTGTAAGTTTCCTCAATTATTTGTAAACTGTCTTTAGTTATAAGTATATTCTTAGCAAATAAAATTTCTTTTATATTTAAATTATTAGCCAATAACAATTTAGTATTTTTTACGTTATGGGTCGATTTAAACAATTCTTTTTCTAATTTAGGTAAAATAATTAATGTATTTTCAAATAAGTTTATTCCAAAATTATTTAAAATTTTCTTAATATTTTTAGTTTTGTAGTTTAAATTATTAAAATTATTTATAATAGTAATATTATTAGTTTTTGCTATTAATAAACTACGTAACCCTAATTGCCATTCTTTACGGTTTATCTTTATTGTATATACTTTTGACTTGGGTCCAAACGAAACTCCCCCGCCTTTCCATAAAGGAGATCTATTTGAACCAGCACGGGCTTTGCCAGTGCCTTTTTGTCGCCAGGGCTTACGGCCCCCTCCTCTAACTTCTGACCGAGTTCGGGTATTTGCCGTTCCATGCCTTTCATTATATCTTTGTACTAAATAAGCACGTTGAATGATATAATTAGTGTTTTTATTTAATTCCTTTGATTTTAACTTTAAGGTAACGTTATCTAGACTATCTGCTCCTGTTAGATCTTTAACAGTGAAATTAAAATTGTTCGCTGAATCCATAAATAATTCTTTATTTTTTTTTTAACATTTACTTTAAGAGGAAACTATGTTTATCAAATTTCCAGGCTTTCCTGGTACATTCCCTTTTAAAATCAAAAGATTCTTAGTAAAATCAATGCCTAATACTTCTAATTTCGATACTGTGATTTGTTTAGCACCAAGTTGACCTGCCATTAGCTTACCAGGAAATACACGTCCAGGAGTTGTTCCAGGCCCTATCGAACCAGGAGCTCGATGGTTTTTTGAACCATGGGTCATTGGACCCCGTTTAAATTTATGTCTTTTTTGATTTCCACTAAATCCTTTACCAATAGATTTTCCAGTAACATTGACAAACTGTCCAATTTTAAAATTGTTAACTGTTATGATTTGTCCAATTAAATAATTTTCTATATTTAAAACCTTATACTCACATAAATGCGATAAGGGAGGTAAGTGATTTTTTTTTAGATGACCAATTTCTGGTTTTGTCAAATTTTCGACTTTACCTTTTAAATATCCAATTTGAACAGCATTATAACCATCACTTGCTGTTGTTTTAAGTTGCGTTACAAGACAGGGTCCAGCACTAACTACGGTAACGGGTAGGGCTAACCCATCTTTATCGAAAACTTGCGTCATTCCAATTTTTTGACCAAAAATACCAATAGACACAGATAAATATACTCCAAATTTAAGTTATTCAAATTAATATAAAAATTATACTAATAAAAATAGTCAATATATAATTTCTCTTTTTAATCTATTAACTGAGTTAATAAAAAATCTCGTTAATTTTTGCCTATGTCCAAGTTTTTTCCGATACTTTTTTTTCGGTTTCATTTTAAAAACGATGAGCTTAGGGCCTAAAAAATGTTTGCTTATTATACCTTTTACTAAAACATTTGTTAAATAAGGTCTGCCCAGTTCCATCCCACAATTGTCAGGATTTGCATCTGATCCATAACATCTATAGCACAATATACGACGCATTATTATAATACTACCGATATTAATCGGTAGTCGATTAAATTCAATAAATTTTTTAGGCTCAGCCCAAAATTGACGTCCGCTAGCCTCGATAATTGCGTACCTCATAAGATGAGCGTGATTACTGATTATATCGGTAGAAAATTAAAAAGAAGGTTTCAAATTTCTTGATTTTGTTTTCTACTTTACCCAGAAAATAGGGTTATAAAAATCTTGGCATAAGCTATCTTCCCAAAGGACGGCTCCTTAAGTATTGTTGCTGTTATAATGTTTCACTATTGAGTTCGAGATGGATCAATGTGGTTCCACTATCCTTTAAATACCAAGATGATAAAAATTAAAGCTAGAAAAAAGTTCAAGTCCTCGATCTATTAGTACATCTCAGCTTAATATATTACTATACTTCTACTTAATGCCTATATTTAAAGTTGTTCTAAATAGAAAAACTAAATAGAATGCTTTTTAACGGCTAGTCTCGCCGTGATCTTACTTGTTTACACAATAAGAGTACTCATCTTGAGGTGGGCTTCCCACTTAGATGCTTTCAGCGGTTATCCTTTCCATACGTAGCTACCCAGCGTTTACCATTGGTACGATAACTGGTACACCAGCGGTATGTTCTTCTCGGTCCTCTCGTACTAAAGAAGAATCCTCTCAATACTCTAACGCCTACACCGGATATGGACCGAACTGTCTCACGACGTTCTGAACCCAGCTCACGTACCGCTTTCATGGGCGAACAGCCCAACCCTTGGGACGTACTACCGCCCCAGGATGCGATGAGCCGACATCGAGGTGCCAAACCTCCCCGTCGATGTGAACTCTTGGGGGAGATCAGCCTGTTATCCCTAGAGTAACTTTTATCCGTTGAGTGACGACTTTTCCACTCAATATCGCCAGATCACTAAGACCGACTTTCGTCTCTGTTCGACTTGTAGGTCTCACAGTCAAGCTTCCTTTTGCCTTTGTACTCTTCGATCGATTTCTGACCGATCTGAGGAAACCTTTGCACGCCTCCGTTACCTTTTAGGAGGCGACCGCCCCAGTCAAACTGCCCGCCTGAAACTGTTCTCTGACCGGCTAACGATACAAAGTTAGAGTTCTAGTTTTATAAGAGTGGTATCTCACTGATGGCTCCATAAATCCCGGAAGATAAACTTCAAAGCCTCCCACCTATACTGCGCAAATAAAGCCCGAAACCAATTTCAAGTTACAGTAAAGCTTCATAGGGTCTTTCTGTCCTGGTGCAGGTAGTCCGCATCTTCACAGACAAGTCTATTTCACCGAGTCTCTCTCTGAGACAGTGTCCAAATCGTTACGCCTTTCGTGCGGGTCGGAACTTACCCGACAAGGAATTTCGCTACCTTAGGACCGTTATAGTTACGGCCGCCGTTCACCGGGGCTTCAGTTATTAGCGTCGTTTATAACTAACCAACTTCTTTAACCTTCCGGCACTGGGCAGGCGTCAGCCCCCATACGTTGTCTTACAACTTAGCGGAGACCTGTGTTTTTGGTAAACAGTCGCTTGGACCTTGTTATTGCAACCTAAAAGGTACCCCTTCTCCCAAAGTTACGGGGTTATTTTGCCGAGTTCCTTAGAGAGAGTTATCTCGCGCCCTTTGGTATACTCTACCAACCCACCTGTGTCGGTTTGGAGTACAGGTATCTTTTACTTATGACAGTGCAAGCTTTTCTTGGAAGTATAACATCAACCACTTCTTATACCACGCAGGTATTCCGTAATCATGACTCAGCTCAAGGTATTTTCTCTACCTCTCTACACCTCGTACACTTAAACCAATAACCAGTATTTGGCTGGTCTAGCTGCCTTCGTCCCTTGTTGTCAATAAAAAATAGTATAGGAATATTAGCCTATCGTCCATCGACTACGCTTTTCAGCCTCGCCTTAGGGCCTGACTTACCCTCCGCGGACGAGCCTACCGGAGGAAACCTTAGGTTTTCAGGGCATCGGATTCTCACCCATGTTTTCGCTACTCAAGCCGACATTCTCACTTCTGTTTCGTCCACGCCCACTATCGTTAACGCTTCAACCTATGACAGAACGCTCCCCTACCGATATAATTGTTTATGTATATCTCACAGCTTCGGCAAATTACTTAGTCCCGTTCATTTTCGGCGCAGGATTACTAGACCAGTGAGCTATTACGCACTCTTTAAAGGATTGCTGCTTCTAAGCAAACCTTCTGGTTGTTTAAGTCTTCCCACCTCCTTTGCCACTCAGTAAATATTTAGGGGCCTTAGCTGGTGATCTGGGCTGTTTCCCTCTTGACAATGGAGCTTATCCCCCATAGTCTTACTGGTTAGCTGTACACTTAGTATTCAGAGTTTGCATCGATTTGGTACCGAATTACCAGCCCGCACCGAAACAGTGCTTTACCCCTAAGCTATAACACTAACCGCTGCGCCTAAACACATTTCGGGGAGAACCAGCTAGCTCCGAATTCGATTGGCATTTCACCCCTAACCACAGCTCATCTGCTGATTTTTCAACATCAGTCAGTTCGGACCTCCACTTAGTATTACCGAAGCTTCATCCTGGCCATGGTTAGATCATCCGGGTTCGGGTCTGTAATTGGTGACAGATATGCCCTATTCAGACTCGTTTTCACTGTGGCTTCGGTATTTTCCTCCTTAACCTTGCCACCAATTACAAGTCGCCGGCTCATTCTTCAACAGGCACGTAGGCAAACGTTAAAAGTCGTCCTTCTACTGCTTGTAAGCTTACGGTTTCATATTCTTTTTCACTCCCCTCCCGGGGTTCTTTTCACCTTTCCCTCACGGTACTGGTTCACTATCGGTTATTCAGTAGTATTTAGCCTTACGAGGTGGTCCTCGTAGATTCACACGGGATTCCACGTGCCCCATGCTACTTGGGATACAATTTTAAGGAGTTTAAGTTTTCGATTACAAGATTTTCACTTTCTCGGATTTAGTATTCCAACTAATTCATCTAACTTTAAACC